CCTGTGGCTTCAGGGGGTATTCACGTTTGGCATATGCCGGCTCTTACCGAGATCTTTGGAGATGATTCTGTACTACAGTTCGGTGGCGGAACCTTAGGACACCCTTGGGGTAATGCACCAGGTGCCGTAGCTAACCGAGTAGCTCTAGAAGCATGCGTACAAGCTCGTAATGAGGGACGTGATCTTGCTCGCGAGGGTAATGAAATTATCCGTGAAGCTTGTAAATGGAGTCCTGAACTAGCTGCTGCTTGTGAAGTATGGAAAGAGATCAAATTTGAATTTGAAGCAATGGATACAATTTGAAGCACTGGATACAATTTGAAGCAATGGATACTTTGTAATTTAGTAATTATTAACGTTCCTTCCCTTAATTGACTCAAACCTTTTCTTTATTAATTATTAGTAAATATTAGTAAACCAAAAGATTGGGTCGAATACAAAGATCTTGTATATCTAGTATCTAGATATACAAGATCTTTAATAGAAAAGCTAAGACTAAAGACCAACTAAAATCCTTCTAGTGTTGTGGTGTATCCACAATTAAATGGATCAGGATTGGATTCTTTTTTTATTATATCTTCTAATTGTGGACCTTGGATCAAACCAAGTAGCACAACCTTTTTACCCACCCTGTATATTGTCCTTTTCATTCCGTGTTGCCCTATTATTAGATAGACGAGATTTTACGAAAAAACGCTTCACTTCATATCATAAGAGAGAACAAACTTTTCTTTTTTACTGCGAATGCGAATTTGACACGCCATAGACCCCCACCTCATATATTCTATTTATATAACCTAAAGGGGTTCTATCATACGAAGTGATCTCCCGGATCCTCCAAAAGAAACCTATTACTCACTCCTTATTAGTATTATCCTTATTAGTATTAGTTAATAAATTAGTATTAGTTAATAATCCTAGTGATCGGCTAGGAAATGCAATATTCAAATGCTTTTTCATCGAATGACTATTCATCTATTGTATTTTTGTATAAAAAGGGGGCAAGAAAGCTCTATGGAAAAACGGTGGTTCAATTCGATGCTATCTAACGAGGAGTTAAAATACACGTGTAGACTAAGTAAATCAATGGACAATCTTGGGTCTAGTGAAAATAACGGTGGAAGCGAGAAGCAGGTTCTAACTGATATAGATAAAAAAATTCCTCTTTGGAGTGAGAGGTCTAGGTACAGTAATGATGATGCTTTTTTTGGCGTCAGGGATATTATGAATTTAATTTCTGATGACACTTTTTTAGTTAGGGATACTAGTGGCGACCATTATTCTATATATTTTGATATTGAAAATTCGAGTTTTGAAATTGACAACGATCATTCTTTACTGAGTGACGTAGAAAATTTGGTTTATAGTTATAGGAATTCTAGTTATTTGAATAATGCATCCAAGAGTGATGATCCTGACTACGACCAGCCCCTGTCCAATACTAAATATACTTGGAATAATCACATTAATAGTTGTATTGACAATTATCTTCATTCTAAAATCCGTATTGATAGTTACATTTATCGTTACATTTGTGGTGACAGTAGAAATTCTAGTGAAAGCGAGAATGCCAGCATAGGAACTAGCACGAATGATAGTGATTTAACTAAAAGTTCTAATGATCTCGATATAACTCAAAAATACAGGCATTTGTGGGTTCAATGCGAAAACTGTTATGGATTAAATTATAAGAAATTTTTTAAGTCAAAAATGAATATTTGTGAACAATGCGGATATCATTTGAAAATGAGTAGTTACGATCGAATCGAACTTTTGATTGATAGAGGCACGTGGGATCCGCTAGATGAAGACATGGTCTCTCTGGATCCCATTGAATTTCATTCGGAGGAGGAACCCTATAAAGACCGTATTGAGTCTTATCAAACAACGGCGGGATTAACTGAAGCTGTTCAAACAGGCACAGGTCAATTAAACGGTATTCCGATAGCAATCGGGGTTATGGATTTTCAGTTTATGGGAGGTAGTATGGGATCCGCAGTAGGCGAGAAAATCACCCGTTTGATCGAGTATGCTACCAAGAGCTTTCTCCCTCTTATTCTAGTGTGTGCTTCTGGAGGAGCACGGATGCAAGAAGGAAGTTTGAGCTTGATGCAAATGGCTAAAATATCCTCTGCTTTATATGATTATCAATTAAATAAAAAGTTATTCTATGTATCAATACTTACATCTCCGACTACTGGTGGGGTGACAGCGAGCTTTGGTATGTTGGGGGATATCATTATTGCGGAACCCAATGCCTACATTGCATTTGCGGGTAAGCGAGTAATTGAACAAACATTGAATAAGACAGTACCGGAAGGTTCACAAGCAGCTGAATATTTATTCCAAAAGGGTTTATTCGACCCAATCGTACCACGTAATCCTTTAAAAGGTGTTCTGAGTGAGTTATTTCAACTCCACGCTTTCTTTCCCTTGAAAAAAAGAAACAAGTAGAATGTTAAGTCAATTAGTTTATTGGAATTAAGATGAAAATATGAAAAATGAAGTTTTCTTTGGTGACATAAGATCCAATTGTCGAGTGAATCAAGAGAGAATTAAAATAAAAGTTTCGTAATGTTTTGTGATATCCTTTTTTAGTCATATTAATGATTAGTAATCAGAAAGCCCGCCTCTATCAACAAATAAGAGTGCTACTTTTGCCTTTCGCGAATTTCGGGGAAGGCAAAAATTTGCATCCTCGCCTTATACTTATCTATATAGTGTATATAGAAGTCTTGCATCCTTCTATAATTTACTGAGAATCGTCATTCTTACTAATAATCCCCGTTGGATCATTCAGATAGTTCATGTAGAAAGCTAAAAAAAGGAAGCCCATTTAGTTAGTTCTCTCCTCTTTGCACTTATTCTATACTCAATTATTATATATATATTCACTATATATATATTCACTTATATTCGAGTCTAATTTATTAGAAATAGAATTATTCTACCTTAATATATATAACAATTATAACAATATATAACAGGTACAAATATTAAATCGAGGTATCCATTCTATGACAACTCTCAACTTACCCTCTATTTTGGTGCCCTTAGTGGGCCTAGTTTTTCCGGCAATGGCAATGGCTTCTTTATTTCTTCATATTCAAAAAAACAAGATTTTTTAGATCCGATGGGCCGAAATCTCATTGACTTTTTTTTCAAGACTTAGATTTAGATCATAACACGGATATCTATTTAGTATAATATGATATTAAGGTAAGGTGTGCCTTCCTCCGAAGACTCCTAAAGATTCACATTAGAATAAGGCTAGTTGATGAGAGTTCCTTCGGAAACAAAAAGAGTAAAGTCAAATTTATTTTGTTTATTCTTTCACTTCCAATAAAATACAACTGGATCTAGTATGAGTTGGCGATCAGAACATATATGGATAGAACTTATAACAGGATCTCGAAAAATAAGTAATTTCGGTTGGGCCTGTATCCTTTTTTTAGGTTCCGTAGGATTTTTATTAGTTGGAACTTCCAGTTATCTTGGTAGGAATTTGATATCCTTATTTCCATATCAGCAAATCTCTTTTTTTCCACAAGGGATCGTGATGTCTTTTTATGGTATCGCGGGTCTCTTTATTAGTTCCTATTTGTGGTGCACAATTGCGTGGAATGTGGGTAGTGGTTATGATCGATTCGATAGAAAAGGGGGAATAGTGTGTATTTTTCGTTGGGGGTTTCCTGGAAAGAATCGTCGCATTTTCCTCCGATTCCTTATGAAAGATATTCAGTCGATAAGAATAGAAGTTAAAGAGGGTATTTCTGCCCGCCGTGTTCTTTATATGGAAATACGTGGCCAGGGGGACATTCCCTTGACTCGTACTGATGATAATTTGACTCCACGCGAAATTGAACAAAAAGCTGCTGAATTGGCCTATTTCTTGCGCGTACCAATTGAAATTTTTTGAAAAATAAACTAACTAAACTAAACGGTTTATCATCAAAAAAAAAAAAGGAAAAAGCTTTGGAATCCTCTTTTTTTATAATATAAGCGGAGTCATTGTAGCCAAATCGGATCAGACATATATTATATAGAACAGCTATAAAACAAAACTGTTTTGTCCGCAAAAAAGTTTTAGACGTAGTATGGAAATCCGCATAACTTAATTCAGTACCAAAAAAAGTAAAAAATCGCCGGAATTCTTTCTCGTTTTGCCACTCTTTTTTGATCCTCACACTGTTTTTCATAATTTTTTTTTCAACTAGTCTTCGGCTCGGGGGGTTTATTTCGTCTTGAAATAGGATTGGCTAATTTGAATTAGCTCGTTCGGGTATCTATCGTAAAGGGGAAACTATTTCAAATTTAACTAATTAAGATATCTGAAAAAAAAAAAGAAAGTATTTCTTTGATTCAAAATTCAAATTCGAAACGGTCTTATTCTATTTCTGTACTCTTTGTAGGGTCAGGGGCTAAACACTGAATCGGGGGGATTCAGATTTTGTAATAGAACTCACGCTTGATTGAAAGAGTAGATCACATAGAATCGATGAATAGGGCGGGTTCATTAATAATTCAAAGATGAAAAAAATGTCAAAAAAGAAAGAATTGACTCCCCTTATATATCTTGCATCTATAGTATTTTTGCCCTGGTTGATCCCTCTTTTATTTCAAAACGGTATGGAATCTTGGATTACAAATTGGTGGAATACTAGGAAATGTGAAATTTTTTTGAATCATATTCAAGAAAAGAGTATTCTAGAAAAATTCATAGAATTAAAGGAACTTTTCTTGTTGGAAGAAATGCTAAAGGACTTTTCGGAGACACATCCTCAAAAATGGAGTATAGGGATACAAAAAGAAACAATCCAATTGATCAAGATGCATAATGAGAATCGTATTCATACAATTTTACACTTCTCGACAAATCTAACCTATTTGATTATTCTAAGTGGTTATTATCTTCTGGGTAATAAGGAACTTATTCTTTTTAACTCTTGGGTTCAGGAATTCTTATATAATTTAAGTGATACAATCAAAGCTTTTTCTAT